TGGTTTATTCTATTTTTACGGATATGGTGGAGGGGCACATTCAATCTTTGTTTTCCATTAATTGTCAATTCTTCTCTTTATCGCGGGGTAGAGCAGCTTGGTAGCTCGCAAGGCTCATAACCTTGAGGTCACGGGTTCAAATCCCGTCTCCGCAACATTTTTGATGAAAACTGAAGTTCAAGAAGAAGGGGTACTATCACAGTCAACTATATAAAATGTTTTATAAAAGAAATATATAGTATTATACTATTACTTTTCAATACAGAAAAAGGCAGGGGCGGATAGCGGGAATCGAACCCGCGTCTTCTCCTTGGCAAAGAGAAATTTTACCATTCAACTATATCCGCATTTTTCTTTCTTATCGTCCTTGATACGTAATATATCAATTCTATTTGAATTGAGCTGTGTCTGATATCATATCTATTAGGGGTAATTAAAAAAGTTGAAATAGAATATCTAAAGAATAGCCATATCTATCTTTCTATTCAAAATAGAATCTTTTCTATTCCTATTCGTTTCTATTAAGAATCTATATATTCTTCTTTTTTTCTATAATAGAATTCAAATTAGTATTTTATATACTAGACTCTTTTTATTTACTAGACTATTGTTAAGATATTCGAATATCTTAACATATAGAATAGGAATAGAATCTTCCTATTTTTCTATTTCTTATTTTTATATTGATTTTATATAAAAATATTATTCTATTTATTTAATATATATCTATTATTTATTTCTCTTGTTTTTGGTTTTATATCATCTTAAGTTTAAGTATAAGATATAATCATCTTAATTATAAGATCTAAGATTTTTCCAAGAAATAGAAGAAGTTTGACCCCTCCCTATAATAATAATGTTTTCGTTTTCTTTATTTGTGGGGTCTTATATATTCCATTTTAATGTGCCTCACAACCCGAAAGAATTCGGGGGGAGGGGTCATTTCGTTTTTTGATCTAGAATGAATAGTTTCAAGAGATGAGAGAATTAAGAATACCCACTAGAAATACTAATCCAATCCATAATGATGTACCGGAAAAGACAACATTTTTGTTACTCGACCAACCATCAGGAGAAGCAAATACAACAGGGACACTAATCAATAAAATGGATGAAGTAGCAATTAATGCAAAAACAGCTAATTGGAAAGCAATAGTCATGTTTCTAATCCTCCAATTTACCAACAAAAGAACTATACCATTTGATCCCCCAACCCCTTGACCCCTTTTTTAATCGACAAAAGATTTGTAATGGAATAAAAATCATATTGTGGAGGGTTTTATCATGAATCCATTGATTTTATATGACACCCCTTTTGAGGCATGGATCGAGGGGTAGTTTTTTTTTACTTCACACACAAAAGGGCATGCTGGATCATGCATATATATATATACGGATAGAGAACTAGACCAATAGATTCACACTGGATATCTTTACCATAGATAGATAAAAAGGGTATCAATTCGTATGGTCATGTTCTATTCAGTGGAATAAAGATAAAATAGAAATTAGCTTTTGGAGAGATGGCTGAGTGGTTGATAGCTCCGGTCTTGAAAACCGGTATAGTTCGAAAGAACTATCGAGGGTTCGAATCCCTCTCTCTCCTTTTTCTTGGCGAATGGGTTTTTTTCTTTTATTGATTTAGGTTGGCTCGGTTTTTTCGGGCTCGGCTATATCACCACTTAGCCGAGCCCGAAAAAAGATTAAATGAAATATAAATGAATTGAAAAAAAAATACTTTTTCAATATGATCTATCTGCTCGACTCAACCCAATATGTATAGTAAAATCAAAGTGATTCTTACGTCAAGCATTGGATTTCATGTATCAATTAAGAGGAGTCATGAAAAGAACAGGTTCCAAATCTCGATCAATTCCTTTTTCAAATCCTGCGGCAGCTGCGCGAGCTCTTCCCGCGTGCCATAAATGACCTACGAATAGGAAGAATCCTAGAACAAAATGAGAAGTAGCTAACCAACTTCTAGGAGAGACATAATTGACTGCATTAATCTCTGTAGCTACGCCACCCACGGAATTTAAAGAACCTAAAGGAGCATGAGTCATATATTCCGCGGAACGACGTTCTTGCCAAGGCTGTATGTCTTTTTTCAGCCTACTCAAGTCCAAACCATTGGGACCCCTTAGAGGTTCTAACCAAGGAGCACGCAGATCCCAAAAACGCATAGTTTCTCCCCCAAAAATAACTTCTCCGGTCGGAGAACGCATTAGATATTTACCTAAACCGGTGGGTCCTTGAGCAGATCCTACATTAGCGCCAAGACGTTGGTCTCTAACTAGAAAGGTAAATGCTTGAGCTTGAGAAGCTTCTGGTCCAGTGGGACCGTAAAACTCACTAGGATAAGCAGTATTATTAAACCATACAAAGCAACAAGCTATAAAACCAAAAACGGATAAAGCACCTAAACTATAAGACAAGTAAGCTTCTCCAGACCATACTAGTGCACGCCGAGCCCATGCAAAGGGCTTGGTTAAGATATGCC